AAGTACCCACCCATATAGATAGCAATATATCACTCGCGCCTCTGTTACAGTTACAAGACGGCGATTCTAATCTAAATAGAAATGGTTTCCATGCAATCAGAAGAGTATGTATGTACACTCTACACTTTATTTCCCTGGGATTGTAGTTCAATTGGTCAGAGCACCGCCCTGTCAAGGCGGAAGTTGCGGGTTCGAGCCCCGTCAGTCCCGACGGAATCAAATCCAATAAAAAATACATTAATTCATTTCTCCATTTGAATGTGAAAGGGATACAAATAGCGAATTTCATTCCCAACGGACATTCCTCTATTTGATTGATTTTTTATTTATTTTATATTTTCGTTTCACATTTCTCATCAAACAAATACGAAAATTTCCATTCCCTCACCCAATAATGATTGATGGTAGAGAGACGTATGTGGATTGCTACAATTATTGGTAGCATCATATTTGAGATTCCAAGGGATACCGAAAACGTACTAGGTCTGACTTTTGCGATTGCTCCCGATGCGTGTAATAGAAGATTAGATCTTTTTTTATCCCTTATACTTGTACTTATTTTTATCATACTTATTTGTTTTCCACAAAAATTAGATCATTAAAAAAAGTACTTAACCCCTTCTTTTCTATTTCGCTTCTATTCTTTGTTTGGTTTTGTTTGTAACCAATGGAAATGTAAGGGCGGTTAAATGATACTTAAGCAAATAATTGTATTAGAAAGGCGATAGCGATAGGTTATAGAAAAACAAGAATGGAAAAGAAGGAGAAATCAAAATACAAAAGAAAAATAAAGGGGTTGGATCAGGAATCCAATTTTGTATTCGGTATGGATAAAAGATCTTCCTATGTTATACTATTCAATTCTCGACGATGAATTGATTTGATAGCTCAGATATTGTTATTCATGATATTGATCCGATTCAATATCATCGAGGTGTAATTCATCCCATTGAATCGACGGGCGAAAGATTTATCATCTCTATGGGATTAAATCCCGAGTTATTGCCAAATAAAAAAAACAATGAGATTATGGAAGTAAATATTCTCGCATTTATTGCTACTGCACTTTTCATTCTAGTTCCTACTGCGTTTTTACTTATAATATACGTAAAAACAGTCAGTCAAAGTGATTAATTTGAATCAAACTTGAACTTCTTTTCTTAGTCAATGATTGAAGAAAAAAAAGGATTTTCATCTCGTGTCTTAAATGAAATTGGCGGACTAGAATCGGCGGTATAGTATTCTATGAGATCCGATAGCTAGTATGGTAGAAAGAAATATATGAATCTTTCTACCATACTAGCTATTATTGTAATGTAACAAGTTGTACTATATATACTATATAAAAATACAGGATTAATATAGATTAATTTAATATATATATCTTCTTGATATACGTATGGATATAGGTAATGTACATAGCATTACGATTCTATTTCTTTACTTCATCTACAATAATCAATCGAAAGGCAATTCTTAATATTACGGTTCTAGTTCCTAGATTTCAGATTATTTTCAATAGGAATTTCGGTATCCATCGAAAGAATCAACGAGGATAAATGGTATGGGCGTATATTAATAAAAGAAAATTACTCGATTTTCTTTTAGCATTCCGAAGAAGTAATTGATCGAACAGTTAACGGATGATCCAAAAGGTTCTCTGGGAATTTCTTCTGATTTTGAAAAGAAAGGCTAAAATCCATCATTTTTAACTCTTGAGTCATGATATGAAATGAGTCAACAAAGCAGAAATACAATTTTTCAAATAAAATAAGAAAACAAGTGATAAAGTAAGTGCGCTATATGTGACTTACCCAAGGTAAGATCTTATTATGCGCAGTCTCTCTTTGAACAACCGCTATGTATATCTTATTTCCCATACAAGGTGCGTATCTACTTCATAACAGAACTTTTTTTCTCTTTGACCAGTAAAGAGAAAGAGGTAAACAAATAAAAAGAAAATGAAAAAAAAAAAGACTTTGCAAAACGATCTAGAAAAGAATCGATACGGTTGATTCCTCAACTCAATTAGTAGTACCTCTAGAGTCCACTTCTTCCCCATACTACCAGTGAAAGGGAAAATGTAAAGACTACCATTAAAGCAGCCCAAGCAAGACTTACTATATCCATGTAAATTATGTCCCCTATATCTATGAAGGAATTATTCCATTATTGTTCACTAATAATAGTGGAATCACTGGCGCAGAGTCAAAAAGGGATTCTGACCCAACACCGTTGATGAAAGGATCCAAGAAATTCGCTTCTAACAAGTTCTTAGAGGATATGATTTTTCTAGTAGAATCGGGGGGCGGTCTATTCCATTCTTGACTAGGGTTTATTGAAAAGAAAGAATGGATTTTTGCATTTGATATAGAAAAGCCAATTTTCCATCGAATGCAATATTTATTGAATGCCTCAATACTTAGAGACTGCCATGAGTCTGTATAGAAAGTACCTTCAGCCCTTTCTACAACCACTAATTAGATTTTTCGTCGGACTA